AATGGAGTGCCTGAATAAAGGGTTATTTTGATAGAATAAATTATGTAAAATTTACCTTCATTATATTTAATAGAATTTAACTATTCCTTTAGATATCAAAAATCTATATACAACATATATTAAAATATAAAAAGGTAAGCTAATTAAGCTAATGGGCTCATACCCCTTCCATAAAGGTTTTACCCCTTTTCTTTTTATTGACTAAATTTAACAAATTAGTATTTATAAATTCCCTAATTTTAGGTACTCTTATAGCTTTATCCTCATATTCCTGATTAAGAATATGAATAGGCCTGGAAATCAATTTGCTTTCAATTATTCCCCTAATAATGAATCCAAAAAATGTTTTCCCTTCTGAATCTGCAATAAAATATTTTATTACCCAAGCTATAGCATCAATAATCTTATTATTTACTATTATTGTTTCATTTAATACCGCCGATTATATTTTTTTTAATTCAATTTCCTTAATAACTATTGCCCTAAATTCGTCCCTTCTAATAAAAATAGGAGCAGCCCCCTTTCATTTCTGATTCCCTGAGGTAATAGAAGGATTAAATTGATTAAATAATTTATTAATAATAACCTGACAAAAAATCGCCCCTATGGTTTTATTAAATTTTAGTTTTAATCAAATTTATTTTTTAACCTTCATTATTGTCCTCTCTTCCCTAATCAGAGGTTTAATAAGGTTAAATCAAACTAGGCTACGAAAAATTTTAGCCTATTCCTCAATTAATCATATTAGTTGAATAATTTCTGCTATAATATACTCAAATACAGTATGATTGATTTATTTTATTGTATATTCCATTATTTCCATTAATTTAATTTTAATTTTAAAAAATTTGAATAGATTCTACCTAACCCAATTATTTTTTTTTTTCAAAAACAATAAATCAATTAAAATTTTAGTTAATTTTAATTTTTTTTCATTAGGGGGATTACCCCCCTTTTTAGGGTTTTTCCCTAAATGACTAACGATTAATTATTTAACGTACAATAATTTTTATTTTTTAACTGTTCTAATAATCTTATTCAATATAATAATATTATTCGCTTATTTACGAATTACTTTTTCCTCTTTAACCATTAAATCAAATGAATCGACCAATTTAAACTACAATTTGAGATTCACTACTATTTTTTTAAACTACCTCACTATTTTTTTATTAGTAATAATAGTATTAATTTTTAACTTATTTTAAAATAAAGGATTTAAGTTAAATATTAAACTAATAACCTTCAAAGTTATAAATAGGTTACTAATCTAACCCTTAAATCCTAAAAGAAACCTCTTCTCCTTTAAATTTGCAATTTAAAATCATTTTTGACTATAGAATCAAGTTAGTAAAAGAAACATTTCATTCCATATATAAATTTACAATTTATCGCCTAAATTCAGCCATTTTACTAAATGAATAAATGATTTCTATCAACAAATCATAAAGATATCGGCACCCTTTATTTTATTTTTGGTGCTTGATCAGGAATAGTAGGAACAGCCTTAAGAATACTGATCCGAACAGAACTTGGTAATCCAAGATCCCTAATTGGAGATGACCAAATTTACAATTCTATTGTAACAGCCCATGCATTTATTATAATTTTCTTTATAGTAATGCCTATTATAATAGGAGGATTTGGAAATTGACTAGTACCCCTAATACTAGGCGCCCCAGATATGGCCTTCCCACGAATAAACAATATAAGGTTCTGGTTATTACCCCCTTCCCTAACCTTACTAATCATAAGAAGAATTGTTGAAAATGGAGCAGGTACAGGCTGAACTGTATATCCACCCCTTTCATCCAATATTGCTCATAGAGGGCCTTCAGTTGATTTAGCTATTTTTAGCCTTCATTTAGCTGGAATTTCCTCTATTTTAGGTGCAGCAAACTTTATTACAACAATAATTAATATACGTCCTCAAGGTATATCCCCTGATCGAGTATCCCTATTCTCATGAGCTGTTGGAATTACGGCCCTTTTACTTTTACTATCACTCCCAGTTCTAGCAGGTGCTATTACCATATTATTAACAGATCGAAATTTAAATACCTCTTTTTTTGATCCTACAGGAGGGGGTGACCCTATTCTTTATCAACACCTTTTTTGATTTTTTGGACACCCGGAAGTTTATATTCTTATTCTCCCAGGATTTGGAATAATCTCCCATATTATTAGTCAAGAAAGAGGTAAAAAAGAGGCTTTTGGTTCCTTAGGAATAATTTATGCAATAATAGCAATTGGTTTATTAGGATTTGTTGTATGAGCACATCACATATTTACAGTTGGTATAGATGTTGACACTCGAGCTTATTTCACTTCTGCAACTATGATTATTGCAGTTCCTACTGGAATTAAAATTTTTAGATGGATAGCTACCTTTCATGGTATTAATATCCTTTACTCCCCCGTAACTCTTTGAGCCTTAGGATTTGTCTTCCTTTTTACAGTAGGAGGCCTTACTGGAGTAATTTTAGCTAATTCCTCTATTGATATTATTCTCCATGATACCTATTATGTAGTAGCTCATTTTCACTATGTTTTATCAATAGGGGCAGTTTTTGCTATTATAGCAGGAATTGTTCAATGATTTTCTTTATTTACAGGTTTAACCTTAAATAATAACCTTTTAAAAATCCAATTTATCTCAATATTTATTGGGGTAAATTTAACCTTCTTTCCCCAACATTTCCTAGGACTAAGAGGTATGCCTCGACGATATTCTGATTATCCTGACCCATATATTATATGAAATATTGTTTCTTCAATTGGGTCTATTATATCTTTAATTAGAGTGGTATTTTTAATTTTCTCTATCTGAGAAAGATTTTCTACTAATCGTAAAAGGCTATCTTCATTAAACATTTCATCTTCTATTGAATGGCTACAATTAATGCCTCCTATAGAACATAGGTATTCAGAATTGCCTATAATTTCCTCTAGCTTCTAATATGGCAGATTAGTGCGCTGGATTTAAACCCCAAAAATAAAGTTTATCCTTTTTTTAGAAATATCTACATGAAAAACTCTCTTAATTCAAGATAGAACATCCCCTCTTATAGAACAATTAAACTTCTTTCATGATCATGCCCTAATAATTTTAGTAATTATCACAGTTTTAGTAGCTCAAATATTAATTACCTTATTTTTTAATGAATTCTCATACCGGTATTTACTAGAAGGTCAAACAATTGAATTAATTTGAACAATTATACCAGCAGTAACATTAATTTTTATTGCATTACCATCTTTACGATTAATTTACATTTTAGATGAAATTAATAATCCATCAGTCTCAATTAAAGCTATTGGCCATCAATGATACTGATCCTATGAATATTCAGATTTTAAAAATATTGAATTTGATTCATACATAATTCCTATTAATGAAATAAAACCATTTAATTTTCGCCTATTAGATGTAGATAATCGAACAATAATCCCCTTTAATACTAATATTCGACTATTAGTAACATCTACAGATGTTATTCACTCATGAACAATTCCTAGTCTAGGCGTAAAGATTGATGCAACCCCTGGTCGATTAAATCAAGTAGGATTTAATGCTAGACGTCCTGGATTACTATACGGTCAATGCTCAGAAATTTGTGGAGCAAACCATTCCTTTATACCTATTGTAATTGAAAGAATTTCACCAAAATTTTTTATTAATTGAATAAAAACCTTTAATTAATCATTAGATAACTTAAAGTAAGTGCTGGTCTCTTAAACCATATAATAATAACTAACGCCTATTTCTAATGAAAAGGTTTAGTTAAAAAATAACATTAATTTGTCAAATTAAAATTAATAATTCTATTAACCTTTTACCTACCCTCCGGGGGGGGGGGGTTATTCCTCAAATAGCTCCATTAAATTGATTAATTTTATTTATTTATTTTGTAATGATTTTTTTATTTATTAATTCAATAAATTATTATTTATTTTATTACACACCAAAATTTTTTCAGATTAATAAATTTTCTCATTTACCCATATTAAATTGAAAATGATAATAAGAAATTTATTTTCTTCATTTGATCCATCTACAACTTTTTTTTCATTAAATTGAATTAGTTCTTTATTAGTATTTTTATTTTTACCTACACTTTATTGATTAATTCCCTCGCGATTAAGATTTGTTTGAATAAAGATTACTCTCACCCTTCACAAAGAGTTTAAAATTTTAATAAACTCATCTTTACAAGGTAGAACTTTATTAATAATTTCTTTATTCTCAATAATTATATTTAGGAATGTATTAGGCCTTTTCCCATATATTTTTACTAGAACTAGGCACCTTTCTTTAACATTAGCCTTAGCTCTACCTTTATGATTAAGCTTTATAATTTATGGTTGAGTAAATAATACTACCCACATATTAGCCCATCTTGTACCCCAAGGCACACCCTCTGTATTGATACCTTTTATAGTTTGCATTGAAACCATTAGAAATATTATTCGACCAGGGACTTTGGCTATCCGATTATCTGCAAATATGATTGCAGGCCATTTATTAATAACTTTATTAGGAAATACAGGCTCTTTAATAAGAATTCAATTATTGAATTTATTAATTTTTGGACAAATTATATTACTAGTTCTCGAATCTGCAGTTGCTCTAATTCAATCTTATGTATTTTCAGTTTTAAGAACACTGTACTCTAGAGAAGTAATTTAATGTCATCACATAAAAATCACCCTTTCCATCTTGTAGATGTAAGACCATGACCCCTTTTGAGTTCTTTAAGAGCCATATCTATAGCTATAGGTTTAATTAAATGATTCCACTTTTACACTGTAGATTTATTTTTATTTAGAATAATTATTACTATATTAATTATATATCAATGATGACGAGATGTTGTTCGAGAAAGTACTTTTCAAGGTCTACACACTTATTCTGTAACTATAGGCTTACGTTGAGGAATAATCTTATTTATTACTTCTGAAGTATTTTTTTTTATTAGATTTTTTTGAAGATTCTTTCATAATTCCCTAGTACCGGCAGTAGAAATCGGAATAAATTGACCTCCAAAAGGAATTATAACCTTTAATCCTATAGAAATTCCTTTATTAAATACATTAATTCTCTTAACGTCAGGATTAACAGTAACTTGAGCCCATCATAGGCTTATAGAAAGTGATTTTAATCAAGCATTTCAAGGTTTATTAATCTCAGTGATACTAGGAGTTTATTTCTCTATTCTTCAAGGATTTGAATATTTAGAAGCCCCTTTTACTATCGCAGATGCTGTTTATGGGTCTTCATTCTTTATAGCAACAGGGTTTCACGGCCTACATGTTATTATTGGAACAACGTTCCTTTTTGTATGTTTAATTCGACATTATTTTAATCATTTTTCTTCTATCCACCACTTTGGATTTGAAGCTGCAGCTTGATACTGACATTTTGTTGATGTGGTTTGATTATTCCTTTATATTACTATTTACTGATGAGGTAGATAATTAAATTCGTATAATATAATCAATTATATTTGACTTCCAATCAAAAGATCTAACTAATTTTAGTACGAATAACGGTGATAATTTTATACTCATTTTACTTAACTATTTTTGTAATTTTTATTATAATATTTATATTAAATATCGTGTCTAAAAAATCATTTTCTGACCGTGATAAAAGATCTCCTTTTGAATGTGGATTTGACTCTAAAAATTCTGCACGTTTACCCTTTTCATTACAATTTTTCTTAATCGCTATTATTTTTTTAATCTTTGATGTTGAAATTACATTACTGCTACCTATGGTTATTTCTTTAACTTTTTCAAGAATAATATATTTCTATATAGTAATTTCTACATTTATTATAATTCTACTATTAGGTACTTATTATGAATGAACACAAGGAGCATTAGACTGAATACAATAAGGATAATAGTTAAAATCTAACATTTAACTTGCACTTAAAAATTACTGATAAATCAGTTTATCTTATTTTATAAGAAACAAAGTTTTGTATTTAGTTTCGACCTAAAATTTTGGTAATTTGAGCCCTTATTTAATTGAAACCAAAAAGAGGTATATTACTGTTAATAATACTATTGAGAAATTCTCCGATTAATGAAATATGAAATATCAAAAAAAAGCTTCTAACTTATTTTTTAGCAATGAAATTTGTTAATATTTCTATTTATATAGTTTAAAAAAACATTACATTTTCATTGTAAAATTAGAAACTTTCTTATAAATACTTAAGGTAATTAATTACTCCCTAATATCTTCAATATTATGCTCTAAATATAAGCTATTTAAGTAAATAATTATAAATAAAATTAACAATCAAATAACCATTATTAAAAAATAAATTTTAATATGATTTAAAAATAAAATTTGAAAATTTTTACTCAAAATCATAAATATTAACTTTAAATTAAATCCCCCATAATACTCAAACCATCCATAATCATTTAATAATTTAAAAGAATTTCCAGTATAAATAGGGTATCATCTAACCCCTAATGTAGAAACTAAAGGTATATTTCATATAGACCCTAAAAATTTTCTTACCTTTAATAATTCTAAAGATTTATTATTAAATCTAATTTTTAATTTAGATAGTTCTACCCCTATTATAGCTCCTATAATAATAAATAAAACAGTTATTATCTTTATAATAATAGAAAGACAAATAAAGTACGGTCTCAAAAATATGACTCATATTATAGTTCTCCCTCTAAAAATTACAATAAAAATTAAACCTCCTATACCTATTAATATAATTTCTCTTTTTTCTAATAAATAATTTAAACTAAAAAGCTGAAAATAACTAACTATAGAATAATAACTTAATCGAAATCTATAACAAACTGTTAAACCTACAGATATATAAAAAATTATATAAACAAAACTTCTTATTACTCTTATAGATATAAATTCTGCAATTAAGTCTTTAGAATAAAACCCAGATAAAAATGGCAAACCACAAAGTGATAAGTTACAAATATTTAAAAATCTACACGTCAAAGGTAATTGATTAATCATTGCACCTATATACCGAATATCTTGACTCCCTCCAACACTATGAATAATATTCCCAGCACACATAAATAATAAAGCTTTAAATAAAGCATGAATTAATAAATGAAAAAAAGCTAATTTATATTCCCCTATAGATAAAATTACTATTATTAAACCTAATTGACTTAATGTAGATAAAGCAATAATTTTTTTTAAATCAAACTCAAATACAGCCCCTAATCCTGATATAAATATTGTTATTCTTGAAATAAATAATATAAAAAATATAGATTTATAAGAAAATAAAAAATTAAAACGAATTAATAGATAAACCCCCGCAGTTACTAATGTAGAAGAGTGCACCAAAGAAGAAACAGGGGTAGGAGCGGCTATTGCTGCAGGTAGCCATGAAGAAAACGGAATCTGAGCTCTTTTAGTTATAGCAGCTACAATAATTAAAAAAGAAATAATTCCTCTTTCAAATTCATTTTTATAAAAATCTAAATATATTACATAATTTCATCTTCCATAATTTATTATTCAAGCAATTCTTATTAATAATATTACATCTCCAATTCGATTAGATAAAGCTGTTAATATACCTGCATTATAAGATTTAATATTTTGATAGTAAATTACTAAACAATAAGAAACTAACCCTAACCCATCTCACCCTAATAGAATACTAACAATATTAGGGCTAATAATTAATATAATTATAGATAACACAAATATCACTACTAATAAAATAAATCGATCTAAAAAATAATCCCCTGCTATATATTCTTCTCTATAATAAATTACTATAGAAGAAATAAATAAAACAAACCTTAAAAATAATAGTGATATTCAATCCAATAAAATTGGATAAACTAACTTTATAGAAATCACTCTTAATAAATTAATTTCTGCAATTAACCTATAATCTAATATATAAAAATATAAACCTATTAAAAAGGTGTTTAAAGATAAAAATATAAATAAATAAAAATAAACCTTACAAATTTTTATAATTTAAAGAAACCTGTTTCATTTTTAGTCCCACAAACTAATATTTTTCTTAAATTATTTAAATTTATAATCATAAAATTAATCCCTCAGATTTTAAGAATAAAATATTTAAAGGAAACCAATGTAGAAATAATAAATGATATTCCCGAATAGAAATTATTATTAATGAATAAAACCTCCTTATAAACTTACCATGCTGAATATAAGAATACAAATATAAAGAATAAACAGCACTAAAGAAAGAAATTAATGACAGTAAAATTATTCTTAATCGTCTATAAACTATTAATCTATTAATTAATATAATTTCTCCTATTAAGTTTAAAGAAGGCGGTGCAGCTATATTTGAACTACTAAATAAAAACCATCATAAAGCTAATCTAGGAAAAATGTTAATTAATCCTTTATTTAAATAAAATCTACGCCTAAAAACTCGCTCATAGTTTATATTAGCTAAACAAAATAAACCAGATGAACATAAACCATGAGCTAATATTATAATTAAACCTCCATACATCCCCCATAAATTTAATGTTATAATTCCAGATAAAACTAATCCTATATGAGCTACTGAAGAATAGGCAATTAAAGATTTAATATCACTTTGCCGTAAACACATTAAAGAAATAAATAATCCACCAATTAAAGAAATAATAATAAATACCAAATTTAACCTAACCCCAATTTTTTTAAATAAAATTAAAAAACGTATTATTCCATACCCGCCTATTTTCAATATTACTCCAGCTAAAATCATAGAACCTGAAATTGGGGCTTCTACGTGGGCCTTAGGTAATCATAAATGTACTAAAAATATTGGTATTTTTACAATAAAAACTATATTTACACAAATATAACAATACCAATTAAACCTACCTCTTAAAAAATTAAAATCTAAAGAACCTTGTAATTTATAATAAAAAAAAATAAAAATTATCATAGGTAAAGAAACAATTAAAGTATAAAATAAAAGATAAAGTCCAGCTTCAACTCGTTCTGGTTGATACCCTCAACCAATAATTAATAATAAAATTGGAATTAAGCTAACTTCAAAAAATAAATAAAATACAAATAAATTTACAGCTGAAAACGTAAAATATAAACTAATTATTAACAATAAAATAATCAAACTAAATAAACCATGATAATTTTTTTTTAAATATAGCCTCCTTCTTGCTATAACTATTAAAGCACAAACCCATATACTCAAAATAATTATAACAAAAGATAATAAATCAGATCTTAAAACATATCTTATGTTTGAAAATAAATTTATATTATTAAAACTTATTAAAAATAAAAACCTTATTAAAAATAAAAAATTTTGTAAAATTCAAAAGTTATTAAAACATAAAGGTATTATAAATATTAGTATAAATATAAATTTTATCATAAAGATGTGAAAGTTATAATATAATCATTTCCATAAGTTCGAATTATTAAAACTAAAATAGTTAAACCTATAGCCCCTTCGCATACTCTTATTGTCAAATAAATTATTAAAAAAAATATTTCAGTATTATTTATTATTAAATATATAAAAATATTTAAATATACACATAGAACTGTAAATTCTAATCTTAATAATATAGATAACATATGTTTATGCTTAAAACTAAAACTTGCTAATCCACAAATAAAAACCCCCCTTAATATAAATCTTAAAAAATAATTTAACATTTTAAGTTTTAATAATTTATATAATAAAATATTGGTCTTGTAAACCAAAAAAAAAATTTTTTTTAAAACTCAGAGAAAGAATTTTCCTTCTATCTTTAATCTCCAAAATTAATATTTTTTAAACTATTCTCTGATAATCTCAATTTTAATAGCTATATTAACTTTATTATCTATTATTTTTTTATTAATTAGTCACCCTTTATCAATAGGCCTTATCCTTTTAATATGAACTATTTTTACAGCTATATTAACAGGATTAATAAATACTAATTACTGATATTCCTATATCTTATTCTTAGTTATAGTAGGTGGAATGTTAGTTTTATTTACTTATATAACTAGAATTGCTTCTAACGAAAAATTTAAATTTTCACCTAAAATTTTTTTATTAATTCTGATAATCCCAATTTCCATATTTACAATTTTTTTAGTTGATACATTTATATTAGACTCAATAATCTTTAACTTAGACTCTCTTCAATCATCATCTAATTTATTACAAGAAATTAACCTAATAAAATATATAAACTACCCTAATAATTTATTATTAATTATATTAATTTTTTATTTACTTCTTACTCTTGTAATTGTAGTAAAAATAGTAGGATTAAAAACAGCTCCCCTACGACAAAAATTTTAATGAAAATACCTTTACGAAAAACTTATCCTTTATTTAAAATTATAAATAATTCATTAGTAGACCTTCCATCTCCTAGTAATATTACTTCAATATGAAATTTTGGATCTCTTTTAGGCCTATGTTTAACAATTCAAATTATCACTGGGTTATTTTTAACTATACATTATTGCCCAAATATTGATTCAGCATTTGATAGAGTAGCACATATTACTCGTAATGTAAATTACGGCTGATTATTACGAATTTTACATGCAAACGGAGCATCATTTTTTTTCATTTGTCTTTATATTCATATTGGTCGAGGAATTTACTATAGATCTTATTTATTTATTCATACATGAATAATTGGAGTTACAATTTTCTTATTAGTTATAGCAACAGCTTTCCTTGGATATGTATTACCATGAGGACAAATATCATTTTGAGGGGCGACAGTTATTACTAACTTAGTTTCAGCAATTCCGTATCTAGGGAATTCAATTGTTCAATGATTATGAGGAGGATTTGCGGTAGATAATGCTACCTTAAATCGATTTTTTGCTTTACATTTTCTTATACCATTCATTGTTTCTGCTATAACAATTATACATTTAATATTCCTTCATAAAACAGGGTCTAATAACCCCCTAGGCCTAAAATCTGATATTGACAAAATTCCTTTCCATCCATATTTTTCTTATAAAGATATTGTTGGATTCTTATTTATAATCTTTATACTTTTAACAATTTCATTAATTACCCCTAATTTACTCGGAGATCCTGATAACTTTATTCCTGCTAACCCTTTAGTCACCCCTATTCACATCCAGCCTGAATGATATTTCTTGTTTGCTTATGCCATCTTACGGTCTATTCCTAATAAATTAGGTGGTGTAATTGCTCTTCTTATATCAATTGTAATTCTATACAGATTACCTTTAACTAATAAAAAAAAAATCCAAAGTCTTCAATTTTATCCAATAAATAAAATTATATTCTGATCCTTCATCAGAATTATTTTTTTACTAACATGAATCGGAGCACGACCAGTCGAAGACCCTTATATCTTAATCGGTCAAATTTTAACAATTTTATATTTTATATATTACATTATTAACCCTTTAATTAGAAAATTTTGAGATTTTTTATTGTTTAAGTAATTAATGAACTTGATCAAGTGTATGTTTTGAAAGCATAAAAAAGAGATACTAATTTTCTATTAATTTTACTAAATTTAATTAACTAACAAATAAGAATAAAATAAATTATTCTTATTATATAAAAAAACATTAGATAATTTAGTGAAACTGGTAAATACCTTTTCCATGCTAAATATATCAACTTGTCATAACGGTACCGAGGCAAAGTTCCTCGTGCCCAAATTCAAAAAATCACAAAAATTAATACTTTAAGTAAAAATATAAAATTTATTGAACCACCTATTAATATAATTCTTCTTATTACCCTTATAAATAAAATTCTGGCATATTCTGCCAAAAAAATTATAGCAAATCCCCCCCTTCTATATTCAACATTAAACCCTGACACTAACTCTGATTCTCCTTCAGCAAAATCAAAAGGGGTGCGATTTGTTTCTGCTAAAGAAGACACTAATCATATTAATCCTAATGGTAAACATAAAAATATTAATCAAACATATTCTTGATATTTAATTAAATTATAAATATTTAATCTTAAAATTAAAAATAAAAATCTTATTAACAATAAAACCAATGAAACTTCATAAGAAATAGTTTGAGCTACAGCTCGTAAACTCCCTAATAATGAATAATTTGAATTTGATGACCAACCTGCCAATATCACACAGTATACTCCTATAGAAGATAATCTTAAAAAATAAAGAAATGAAAAATTAAAATTAAAAAACACAGTATGTATAGGAATACAAACCCATAAAACTAAAGATAAAATTAAATTAAAAAATGGAATAATATAATATAAATTTAAATTTGCTATAAATGGAACAGTTTGTTCTTTTGAAAATAATTTTACAGCATCACTAAAAGGCTGTAAAATACCTAATAAACCCACTTTATTAGGACCTTTACGAATTTGGATATAGCCTAAAATTTTTCGTTCCATTAAAGTTATAAATGCTACACTAATTAATACACAGACTACTATAGCCAAATATAATAATAATAACAAAACAACTTCTTTTACTAACAATTATTATTTGTAATAAAATTACATAAAAAGATTCTAAATCTATCACACTTTTCTGCCAAAATAACACTTTTTGTCTCATCCATAAATAATTTCTTTTATAATCGGTCCTTTCGTACTAAAATATATTAACTAACTTAAGATAGAAACCAACCTGGCTTAAACCGGTTTAAACTCAGATCATGTAAAATTTTAAAGGTCGAACAGACCTAATATTTTAGCTTCTACACCAAAAATAAATTTTAATCCAACATCGAGGTCGCAATCTTTTTTTTCGATAAGAACTCTAAAAAAAATTACGCTGTTATCCCTAAGGTAATTTTATCTTTTAATCAAAATTATTGGATCAAATAATCAAAAATAATTGGTTTAAATTAAAAAAAGTTTTATAAATTTTTTTATCACCCCAATAAAAAAAAATTATTTAGTAATACATGTAAACTTCCAAAATGTATAATAAAAATTTTATTAAACTCTATAGGGTCTTCTCGTCTTTAAATAAAATTTAAGCTTTTTAACTTAAAAATAAAATTCAATAAAAAATTAATTAGAGACAGTTTTTTTCTCATCCAACCATTCATTCTAGCTTTCAATTAAAAAACTAATGATTACGCTACCTTTGCACAGTCAAATTACTGCGGCCCTTAAATACTTCAGTGGGCAGGTTAGACTTTTAATAATAATCAAAAAGACATGTTTTTAATAAACAGGTGAAAAACTATTTGCCGAATTCCTTTAATTAACCTTACCTCTTATATTTATTTGTATAAGCAAATCTACTAATTCAACCATTATTAATTTATTAATAAAATTAAAATAAATATTTTAATAAAAAATTTAAAACCTAAAAAAATTATATAATATAAATAATTAAATATAACATACTACAAAAAAGAAAATTCTAATCCTATAATTTATTCATAAATATAAAATACATTTTTAATTTTATATTATTAAGCTTATCCCTAATAATATAATATGTAACAATCAATAAATTAAAAAATAAATTTATTAATTTAAATACAAAAAAATTAAACTTTTTTCTTAAAAAACTAGATATAATTAAAAACGAATAACGTTTCATTACTAAATAATAATTTAATATATTTATTCTACAATAAAAATATTTATTATTTAGCCCTTTTAAATTCGAGAAATTAAAATCTATTAAAATTTATTAGTCAACCCTGATACACAAGGTACAAAAATTTAATTTTTCTTTTTATTAATCTTTATAATTCTTTTACAATACTAATAAACTATAATTAAAAATTTTTGTTCTTTTTTAATAATAAAAAATAAATAATTTTTATTAAATTTTAAATAAACCCTTAAACTTTAATAATATACTCATTCTCAAATTAAATTGAATTTCACAATTAACTTTTTAATGTAAATAAAACGCTTAACTTCAAGCTCTAATTTGCCCCTAGGTACACTTTCCAGTACACCTACTTTGTTACGACTTATTTCGTTTTAAAACGAAAGTGACGGGCGATATGTGCATTTTTTAGAGCTAAAATCATCTTAATTTAATAATTAAAATTACTTTCAAATCCATTTTTATGACTATTTTTCACTAATTAATTCAAAAATTTCTTTATTGTAACCCATCTCTCCTTATTTATAGACTGCATCTTGATCTGATTTTATTTTTTATTTAATTTATTGAATATTATTATTCTAATAAAATACTCAAAATACGACGATATACAAGCTTATTAAAATAAGTATTTATTAATCGTGGACTATCAATTACAGGACAGGTTCCTCTGAATAGATTAAAAAACCGCCAAATTTTTTAATTTTAAAGATCATAGCTATTAATCACTTGATGTTATTTTTTTATCTTTATAATAATAGGGTATCTAATCCTAGTTTATTCTTAATCTTCTCAACCTCATCTAAATAAATAAACTTAATATAATTTAAAATTTCACTTAATAAATTTGAATATAAATTTAAACCAAAAATTCTAATAAATTGAAAACCAATAAAATTAAATTGTATTATTTGTGTAACCGCAACTGCTGGCACAAATATTGTTAATACTCGACTTTATTCCTAAATCAAAGGTAACTTCAGATTTAATGTTAATTTCTGCTTTTAAGAACGCTTATTAAATTTTACTCATAAAAAAACTCACATAAAAATCAAAAAATATATATATATATATATAATAGAATATATATCTATATTCTTTATATATGTTATATATTAATATATATATATATATATATAAATATATATATATTAATTAATATATAAATAGTATAGATAACTAATTATAGTTAAATAACTATTATATATAATATATAACTCAGTTAATAAGCTATTATTGTCTGTATATATATATAAATTATTTATAAATATATAAATGAATACATAATTTCAAAAATTTTCCTTTTTTAAGCTTTGATAAAACGATAAAATGTAACTTGTCTAATATAGGTTCTTATATATAGATAGATAGAAGCATTATAGATGCATAAATAGTATAAATCATATCAACTACATTAATATATAAATAATATATATGAATATATTCTAAGGATTATATGAAATTTATTAATCAATCAGCCGTTAGTTAATTAATAGATTAGGTATATTCTAGCTTTTTCTACTGATTAGCCATTTCACTTATGTAACTAACATATATATGTAGACTATCTTCAATAAATTAGATATTTATTAATATATATAAAATTATATATATATATTCAGTAAACATTTATATAAAAATGAAAAACGATTTTTGATTAAAAATCCTTGTTACAAAAAAAAAATTTTCAAAAATCGCCAAAAATCGCCAAAAATCGACGAAAAAAAAAAATTTTTTTTTGCGTTTTTTTCGATTTTTTTTTTTTTTTTTTCAACTATACCCGATTTACTGTTACCCCCCTTTTTGGCTATCCTTCGTTTTCAAGTAAGGCCCTTTTTAAAAAACAAAATTTTATCCTCATTTTTACTGTTATTTTTTTTAGGGGGTATGTATTATTATATGTTAATTTTATTTTAGATTATGGGAAATTTAGGGGGTCCAAAACCCCCCCTTTTTTAAAAAAAAATAGTGATGGACTAAATGATGTTAATTTTATTTTTTTCAATTAAAAATTTTA